TTACTGTCTTTCTATGCCTCGACTCGAAAGGGGAATCTAGCATAAAGCCAAAATTTTGGCCCTATTTGGTCAAAGTTTTCAAGTTTTTTGCCTCGCTCGGCACCAAGTGTGGCCAGCGCCTTGATGACAAGCGCTGGCTTGGTTAGTAATCATATTTTATTGCCATTATGGGTCGGAATCCATTTCATTTAGTAGAATTTAGTCCTTGACCTTTAACTGGGTCTATGGGCGCTCTTTTTTTAACTTCAGGGTTAGCTGGCTGATTTCATGGGTATGGTTATATTACTATAGTTTTAGGTTTAATTTTAATTAGGATGACTATAGTTCAATGATGGCGAGATGTAATTCGTGAGGCCACCTTTCAAGGATATCATACTACTCAGGTTTCAAAGGGGCTTCGTTGAGGTATAATTCTTTTTATTGCTTCTGAGGTTTGCTTCTTTTTTGCATTTTTTTGAGCTTATTTTCACAGAAGATTGGCTCCTAGTCCAGAGTTAGGCTCTTGTTGACCTCCTGCAGGGATTATTCCTTTAAATCCCTTTGAAGTTCCTTTATTAAATACTGGTGTCTTATTGGCTTCTGGTGTGACTGTAACCTGAGCTCATCATAGTTTAATAGAAGGAGATAGTCCCGGAGGACTCCAGGCTTTAGTTGCTACTGTAATCCTTGGGGCCTATTTTACTTTTTTACAGGGAGGAGAATATTATGAAGCTTCTTTTACAATTGCAGACGGTGTTTATGGATCCACATTTTTTGTAGCTACAGGATTTCATGGACTTCATGTATTAATTGGGAGTACATTCCTTTTAATTTGTTTAGCTCGAGTATGGTTGCAGCACTTCTCAACAGGGCATCATTTTGGGTTTGAAGCTGCTGCTTGGTACTGGCATTTTGTAGACGTAGTTTGACTTTTCTTATATCTTTCTATCTACTGATGAGGTTGTTAAAGTGATGAATAATTAAATAAAATTTTCTTAGATGACTGAGTTAATAAGTGTTAGATTTTTAATCTAAAAACGGCAGTTGTGCCTCTAAGAGTGACTTGATACTTTAAAATAAAAGATCTGATTTGCATTCAGGCAATAAGTTTATTAGACTTTCAGGTCATGAGTATAAAAAGCGAGAAATTTGCATATGGTTTCGGCCCATATCTTGAGGGTGAAAGTCCTTTTTTATATTATGATATGAAAACTTTAAATGAAAGCCAAAAGTAGAGGCACCTACCTGTTAACTAGGAGAATGTAAGAGATTTTACTCATTTAGTGTTATAAGTTAAAGTTAACTAACTAATATAAATGAGTTGTTACACAAAAGTACTACGCCGGATGAACGGAAATCATTGATGTTGATTAATATGGGATAAATGAGTGTCTCTGGTACTATAATGTTAAGAAGAGTTTTAAGCAGCGTTGTGGCACTTTTATTATCTTGTGTAGTTATGGGTCTTGGGTGAGTTCTTGCAAAACGGTCTATCAGTGATCGAGAAAAAAGATCTCCCTTTGAGTGTGGATTTGATCCTATTAAGTCGGCACGACTTCCTTTTTCTTTGCGGTTCTTTTTACTAGCTATTATTTTTCTAATTTTTGATGTTGAAATTGTTCTCTTATTTCCTATCTTGATTAGCATGAATAACAGATTCTCTTTGGCTTTAATATTTAGTCTTTTTATTTTTTTAATCATTCTTGTGTTCGGCTTATTTCATGAATGAAATGAGGGATCATTAGACTGGGCTCAATAAATTGTAAAAGAAAAAACTTGGAGTAAAACAGGGCTGCTAACTTTGTTTTGGGTAATTCGATTTTATCCTTTTTCTTATGTTTTCAACTCTCCCTTTTGGCTATATATTTTTGTTGGTAATGGGAGCAGGAACGTTGCTTTCTATTTCATCAATTCATTGATTAAGTATTTGAGCCGGGTTAGAAATTAATTTAATTGGCTTTTTACCTATATTAGTGTATCAAAAAAGAGTCTCTGAAAGAGAATCTGCGGTTAAGTATTTTATTGCTCAAGCTCTCGGGTCTAGGTTCTTAATTTTTGGAAGGCTGCTAATGTTCAATATTTCTTTTACTTGAGATTTGTATACATTAATAAGACTTAAAACTTTTGGTTTTCTGGTTATAGTAAGAGGTTTATGCGTTAAGTTGGGACTTTTTCCATTTCACTATTGGCTTCCTAGAGTAATAGCTGGATTGCCCTGAGTTACTTGTTTATTACTAGGAACTTGACAAAAAATTGCTCCTCTTTTTTTAATACTTTGCTTAGTTGAGATAAATCATTCATACATATTAATTCTAATTTTATGTATTATTAGAGCTGGCTCTAGTCTGATTGGTGGTTTTGGCGGGATAAATCAAACTCAAATTCGTGCATTACTAGCGTATTCCTCTATCGGACATTTAGGGTGAATAACATTTGCCCTCTTACATAGAGAATGGGCGATAAAGTTTTATTTAGGAGTATATATCGTAATCTCTATTTGTATGTTTTTAAGACTATGAAAACAAGAATCGGGTAATATAAAAAATATTGATGGCCTAAAATATTCAAAATCTATACAAATAAATATTATACTTTTACTGCTTTCATTGGGAGGCTTACCCCCGTTACTTGGATTTATTTCTAAGTGATTAGTGGTTTTGGTGGGAACAAGAAATGCTTTACTGTGAACTTTGTCTTTGCTTATTTTGGGGTCTTTAATAAGCCTATTTTACTATCTGAGTTTGTTTTTTTCAGTTTTTCTAAGAAGTATTAAAAAAGAAAGTATTGTAGGTGGCAGTATCGGGATAAGAGGAATATTAGCTTTCATTATTACCTTAAACCTTCTTGGTGGAATTTTTTTAGTAAGAAATGACCTTTTTTCTATTCTTTAACTTATTTATGCGTTGATTATTTTCTACGAACCATAAAGATATTGGGACATTGTATATTTTATTTGGTATATGATCCGGGCTTGTCGGAACTGCCTTAAGTCTTCTTATTCGAGCCGAATTAGGGCAACCAGGAGCTTTGCTTGGGGATGATCAATTATATAATGTTATTGTGACAGCCCATGCTTTTGTTATAATTTTTTTTCTTGTAATACCAATGATAATTGGAGGATTTGGAAACTGGTTAGTGCCTTTAATGTTAGGTGCTCCAGATATAGCTTTTCCACGGCTTAATAACATAAGATTTTGACTTTTACCCCCTGCTTTGCTTCTTTTACTTTCTTCCGCAGCAGTAGAAAGTGGAGCAGGAACGGGATGAACTGTCTACCCTCCATTAGCTGGTAATTTAGCTCATGCTGGGGGATCTGTAGATTTAGCGATTTTTTCATTGCACTTAGCAGGAGTTTCATCTATTTTAGGGGCTGTAAACTTTATCACAACTATCATTAATATACGTTGACGAGGTATACAATTTGAGCGCCTTCCTTTATTTGTTTGATCTGTAAAAATTACAGCTGTTTTACTTCTTTTGTCTTTACCTGTTTTAGCTGGGGCAATTACTATGTTATTAACTGACCGAAATTTTAACACTGCTTTTTTCGACCCTGCAGGAGGTGGTGACCCTATTTTATATCAACACTTATTTTGATTTTTTGGGCACCCCGAGGTTTATATTTTAATTCTCCCTGGATTTGGGATAATTTCTCATATTGTAAGTCATTATTCAGCTAAAAAAGAAACATTTGGAACTTTAGGGATGATTTATGCTATGTTAGCTATTGGGGTCTTAGGTTTTATTGTCTGGGCTCATCACATGTTTACAGTCGGAATGGATGTCGATACTCGAGCTTATTTTACAGCTGCTACAATAATTATTGCTGTGCCTACAGGTATTAAGGTATTTAGTTGACTTGCTACAATTCATGGTGCTAAAATTAAATATGAAACACCTATATTATGGGCACTTGGATTTATTTTTTTGTTCACAGTCGGGGGCTTAACAGGAATTGTGCTGTCTAATTCTTCTTTAGATATTATAATGCACGATACTTATTATGTGGTTGCTCACTTTCATTATGTTCTTTCAATAGGGGCAGTTTTTGCTTTATTTGGGGCTTTTAATTATTGGTTTCCTCTTCTAAGTGGGGTTTCATTACATAGTCGTTGAACTAAGGCTCATTTTTATATTATATTTATTGGTGTTAATGTCACGTTTTTCCCTCAGCATTTTTTAGGGCTAAGCGGGATACCTCGACGATATTCGGACTACCCAGACTGCTATACTAAGTGAAATGTGATTTCCTCTATTGGGTCAATAATCTCTTTTGTAGCTGTTTTATATTTTATAGTTATTGTATGAGAGGCTTTAATTTCTCAACGAAGCGTGGTTTGAAGCACACACCTAAGAACTGCTCTTGAATGAGATAATATTTTACCTGCTGATTTTCATAATGCTCCTGAGACTGGTGCATTAGTTGCTTAATATTTAATTTACTAAGATATGAGTCTATGAGGACAATTAGGATTTCAAGACGCAGCAGCTCCTCTAATAGAAGAATTAATTTTTTTCCATGACCATGCTATAATAATTTTAGTTATGATTATTAGATTAGTAGGCTACGCTGCTGTTTCGCTAATAATAAACAATTACACTTGCCGTTCTCTTGTTGAAGGGCAAGAGATTGAAACTATTTGAACAATTATCCCTGCTGTAATTTTGGTTTTCTTAGCCCTTCCTTCGTTACGCTTATTATATCTATTAGATGAAGTTGGGAATTGTAATTTAAGGGTAAAAAGGATTGGACATCAATGATATTGAAGTTATGAATACACAGACTTTCCTAGTATTGAGTTTGATTCATATATAATTCCTACAAATGAGTTAGAGCCTGGAGATTTTCGGTTGTTGGAAGTAGACCACCGAATAGTCTTACCTACCCAAACAGACATTCGAGTTTTAGTCACGTCTGCAGATGTAATTCATTCATGAACTGTGCCTTCATTGGGGGTGAAAGTTGATGCAGTCCCAGGACGATTAAATCAGCTAGGATTTTTTATTAAATATCCTGGTGTATTTTATGGCCAATGTTCTGAGATTTGTGGGGCAAATCATTCCTTTATGCCTATTGTTGTAGAAGCAGTTCCATTAAAAAATTTCTTAGAATGAACAGTTAGGGTTTCTGAATAAAAAGTTAGTTAAGCTATAATATAAGGTTGTCAGCCTTATGTCACTAATTAAACTTAGTACTTTTTATATGCCTCAGCTATCCCCTTTAAATTGAATTCTGTTATTTATTTTGTTTTGATCCGCAGTTATCTCTATATCTATTTTGATTTGATGATCTAAAAAAATTCTTTTCCAAAGAGAAGTCTCTGGTGCTTCTAAAATTCTTAAAGAAAATAAATGAAATTGATAAATAATAAGAATGCTTGTAGACATTTTTTCTTCTTTTGATGACAATAACCAGGTTTTTATATCCTTATATGTTTTAATATGATTAATTTCGCTCTTAACAATTGTTCTTTTTAGTTCTTCATACTGAGTAATGTCTCCTCGGTGAGTTAGCATTATTAGAATTTTTAAAGACACTGGGTCATCCCAGGCTTTTCGATCTTTTGGATTAAATATGGGAGGATTTATAAATGTGATTGCTGGTTTATTTTTATTTCTTATTGTAATAAATTTAAGTGGCTTAATTCCTTATGTTTTTAGTAGTACTAGTCATTTAGCTATTTCTCTTTCTTTAGGAATGCCTTTATGGCTTTCATTAATTACTTCTGCTATTTTTTTTAATCCTAGTTCGGTAGTCGCAGGGCTATTACCTATGGGAGCTCCAGCTCCCCTGAACCCATTCTTAGTAATTATTGAGACAGTGAGAATTTTGGTGCGACCTATCACGCTTTCCGTCCGGCTTACAGCTAATATAAGGGCAGGACACATTGTTCTTACCCTAATTGGAAACTACCTTACAGCTAGTTTCTTTATATCTTCTGTTTTTTCTATGTTAATTTTACTTATAATTCAAATTCTATACACAGTTTTTGAATTCGGTATTAGCTTGATTCAGGCTTACATTTTTTGTTTACTAATTACCCTTTACTCGGATGAGCACCCTCATTAAGGTAAGCTCTACTTGTTTTTTAAATTAACTTTGTAAAAGAATTAGACATTCATTTTTGGGGTATGAACCCAACAGCTTATTATTTAGCTTATTTTACATTTTGTTGGGAAGAATTAACTCCGTTAATAGATCTACAGTCTACCGCTTACTTCTCAGCCACCAAACAAAAAACAACACACCAGGATGTTTATTTCCTTTCTTGATTTTGCAGGTCAATGTTTTGTATAAACTATAGTGCGCAAGGTTTAAAGATTCTTCTTTATTTTAAGCTTTGAAGGCTTATAGTTTTATTAACTTAAAACCTTACCAGGAGGTTCTGAACCTCTCCTAAGAAATCAAAATTCTTCGTGCCCTTACACCGCTATGTAATTTTCGGTATCTTCTTTAAATCTTTTTAATCCTCTTACTTGGAAGGCAAGTGTACTTATTCATACTCAGAAGATGCATTTCTAATAAATCAAATTTATTCCTTTAGAATGAAAATCTAATGTGCGTTACCTACACCATAGAAACTTTGTTACAATATATAAGTTTTTTGATTACTACTATTTTTGTACAACTAAGGTAACCAGATTATAAAGTAATCATAAATAAGCTTGGCTCTGACTTTTTATATTATAAAGAACTAAAGAATACACATGGTTTTTATGGATAGAGGCGAGGCAGGAAATTAAAGTACATTAAATTGAACTAATTAAATTTTACTTTTTTTCTGAGGTATTATAGATTTATATTATGCCTTGAAAAGTCCCGCTAACACCAGTGCTGAAGGTTAATCAAAAAGCGAAAGCTTGCATTAATTTAGTTCAATAAAGCCTGGTTAACTTGGTGCCAGCATCCGCGGTTAAACCAAGAAGGTTAAGTAATATCAGAACGGTAAAAAGACAGTTAGATAACACATCCTTAATAAGTTTACTTAATTTCTATAAAAGGGTAGAATTTGCATATAGATATAAAATCTAAAGATAACTTATGTATTGAACCTGTGATAGCCTTGAGGGAAACTGGGATTAGATACCCCATTATTCTTGGCCGTAAAACAATTGAATTTACCAGAGTACTATGAACTAAGAAGTTTAAAACTCAAAGAGCTTGGCGGTGTTTTAGACCTCTCAGGGGAACCTGTCTCATAATCGACAATCCACGTTATACCTAACCCTATTTTGCTCTTACAGTTTGTATACCGTCGTCGTCAGGTAACTTTTAAAAATTTAGGAGTTAGCAAAAAAGCTGTGTAAGCTTACACGTCAGATCAAGGTGCAGCCCATATTAGGGTGAGGATGGGTTACAATTATAAAATCATAACTACGAAATAATTATAGTAATACATAATTATAAGGAGGACTTGAAAGTAAACTAAATTATAAAAACATTTTGAATAAGGCTCTGAAACGTGCACACATCGCCCGTCGCTCTCGTTGAAAAATGAGATAAGTCGTAACATAGCAGGGGTAATGGAAATTGCCCCTAAGTTAAAAACATAGTATAATTTTAATACATTTCATTTACACTGAAAATATACTTAGATATAAGTTGTTTTTAAATATCATAACATAGTGTATTTTATTTATTTTAATTTAATAAATCAAAACATTTATAGAATAAGTAAAGGAGATTAAAAATTATTTTATAATACACTTTTATTTAGTACTGTGAAGGAAAGATAATTAGTTGTCAAAAAGAAAAAATTAAAATTTGTACCTTTTGCATCATGGCTTAGCTAGATTAAATTTTTAATAAAATATCTCGAAATCTAATGGGCTATTTTTAGTCAATCTATTAGGAAAGGAAACTAATTGTGGCAAAAATTTTTTTAGAACTGAAAATAGAAATGAAATTTTATTCGTATTAGATGATAGCTAGTTTTTCTTTAAAGGCATATAAGTGCTTTAAACTATTTTTATTTCATAAATTTTATATGGATATAAATATAATAGTTTAATTAGGTTATCGAGGATAAGCTCGAAAACGTAAATAAAATATTTTATACTAAAATTAAATTTAAGCTTGAAAATAGCTATTATTCTCGGATTTTGTTATAATTCCATTATAATTTTATGTATATAATAAATTTATTTGATTTTGAAAGAAGGAAACCTTAAAACATAAGTTAGGATAAAATTATGCTAAGATGAGTATTCATAAGTTATTAGTTTTAGAAATACAAGATAAAAATCTTAAAAACAAATTTTCTCATATAAAATTATAAAAAGGAACTCGGCAAATAAGTCATTCTGCCTGTTTATCAAAAACATGGCTCCTTGTATTATAAAGATAGGGAGTCGGACCTGCCCAGTGAAATTTTTTAACGGCCGCGGTACTCTGACCGTGCAAAGGTAGCATAATCATTTGCCTTATAATTGAAGGCTAGTATGAATGGTTTGACAAGAATGAAGCTGTCTCTTTATAATTAATTTGAATTTTATTTATAGGTGAAGAAGCCTATATTACATTGAAAGACAAGAAGACCCTATCGAGCTTTAAAGAAATTAATAAATTGAAAAATTGATATTAAAAATATAAATTTCGTTATTAAATTATTTTAGTTGGGGCGACTGAGGAACAAACAAAGCTTCCTATATAGACATTAATACATTCAAGTACTGATCCAAAAGCTTTGATTAAAGAAATTAGTTACCGTAGGGATAACAGCATTATCTTTTTTGAGAGCTCTAATCGAAAAAAAGGTTTGTGACCTCGATGTTGGACCAGAATATCCTAAAGATGCAGCCGTCTTTAAGGGTTGGTCTGTTCGACCATTAAAATTCTACGTGATCTGAGTTCAGACCGGCGTGAGCCAGGTCAGTTTCTATCTTCAATTTTCTATAGTGAACTTAGTACGAAAGGACCAGTTTACTGTAAAATATTTACTTCATTTGATAAAATGTAAAGTACTATTAAATTAATAATAAAATATTAAAAATCAAATTAGCAAAGATTTAATGCAATTGACTTAGGATCAATAGACATAGGTGAAATTCCTTTATTTGATAATAAAGGTGGCAGATGAAGTGCATCAGGTTTAAGCCCTGAATATGAAGATGAAATTTCTTTTCTTTATAATGTATATTTCTATCCTTTCGTGTCTATTTTCGTATGTATGTATTTTATTGGCAGTCGCTTTTTTTACTCTTTTAGAACGTAAAGGATTAAGCTATATTCAGTTACGAAAAGGCCCTAATAAAGTCGGGTTGATAGGACTTCCTCAGCCAATTGCTGATGCTGCAAAGCTTTTAACAAAAGAAATTGCCAAACCAACTATGGCTAATTATTCTCCTTATTTTGCTGCTCCTATTTTTAGCTTTATCTTAGCTTTATTACTTTGGCAGCTTTACCCCAGCTTATATTCCTCTTCTTACTTTAAATGAGGCATTCTGTTTTTTCTTTGCGTCTCAGGGATAAATGTGTATGGAACCCTCTTGGCCGGATGGGCTTCAAATTCTAAGTATGCTTTATTAGGAAGCCTACGTGCGATTGCTCAAACTATTTCTTATGAAGTGAGAATAGCTCTAATTCTCCTATTTCCATTATTTCTTGTAGGGAGATTTAGTTTTATTGAAGTTAAAGAATCTCAAGAATTTGTGTGACTAAGTTTTCTGATAGTCCCAGTATCTTTTATTTGATTCGTTACCTGTGTAGCTGAAACTAATCGCGCACCTTTTGACTTCGCGGAAGGAGAATCTGAGCTAGTTTCTGGTTTTAACATTGAATACGGAGCTGCTGGATTTGCTTTAATTTTTCTGGCAGAATACGCGAATATTTTAGTCATGAGCTTATTCTCTGCTTTACTTTTCTTTGGGGGAAGGTCAGCTATCTTTATAGAAAGGGATATTGTTTTTATACTAAAGGTATTATTTTTTGCATTTCTTTTTATCTGAGTACGTGGAAGCTATCCTCGATTTCGGTATGATTTATTAATAGGGCTGACATGAAAAGGATTTTTGCCGGCATCCCTTTCCTTCTTGCTTTTAATTACAATATTAGCTTCATTTTTATACTATTAACCCTGTCAGAATTGTAGTTTAATTAAAATATTAGCATTGGAAGCTAAAGATTAGGTTGTTAATCCTACATTCTGAATGACCAGCTTAATTATCTTTAGAATAACTTTATCTAGCCTCTTTCTTCTTCCTCTTATATCACAACCTTTAAGCTTGGGCTTAGTAATTATAATTTCAACGCTATTAATGTGTATAGTTAGAGCAATTACATTGTCTTCCTGGTATGGTTACATTTTATTTTTAATTTATGTAGGGGGGCTTTTAGTCATGTTTGCTTATGTTGCTGCTTTATCTCCTAATGTTTTGTTTGGCAGGGGAAGCCCTCTTTTGTTTTTCGTGTTTACAACCATTGTGTTTCTATTGCTTTTTTATATATATTCATTTATTGACTTATCTTCAATTAGCTATCTAAATATCTTTAGAAAACTTAAGTTCCTTAAGACATATGGTGCTGAAATGGTATCCCCTCAAATAGCATCTATCTTAATTGGATTAGCTACCATTTTATTAATTAATTTAATTGTAGTTGTAAAAATTTGTTATTATACTCATGCTTCTCTTCGCCCATTTAGTAACTAAATTATATTATGCGAAGTCCTATTCGAAAGGTACATCCAGTTTTAAAAGTAGTAAATGGGGCATTTGTGGATCTCCCTGCCCCATCTAACCTCTCTGTCTGATGAAATTTTGGTTCTCTGTTAGGTTTATGTTTAGTCATTCAGATTGTCACTGGTCTATTTTTAGCCATACATTATACAGCTCATGTGGATTTAGCTTTTAGCTCAGTTGTGCATATTAGCCGAGATGTTACTTACGGTTGACTCCTTCGAGCTCTCCATGCTAATGGCGGATCGTGATTTTTTATTTGTCTTTATTTTCACATTGCTCGAGGTATATACTATGGGTCTTATTTATATCTACATACTTGAAATATTGGAGTAGTACTGCTTCTTTTAATTATGGCTACTGCCTTTTTAGGTTATGTTTTACCATGAGGCCAAATATCGTTCTGAGGTGCCACAGTAATTACAAATTTGCTATCCGCTGTCCCATACCTAGGGAAAATATTAGTAGAATGAGTTTGGGGTGGGTTTGCAGTGGATAATGCAACCCTCACTCGATTTTTTGCCTTACATTTCTTACTTCCGTTTGCTGTTGCTGGACTGGGTATTTTACACATATTATTTTTACATGAAACAGGCTCTAACAATCCATTAGGATTAAACAGAGACGGAGAAAAGGTTCCATTTCATAGTTATTATACATTTAAAGATCTAGTAGGCTTTGTTACAGTTATTGCCCTTCTCTCTATGCTAGCTCTTTTCTCTCCCCAACTTTTGACAGACCCCGAAAATTTTATTCCTGCTAACCCTTTAGTGACCCCGGTTCACATTCAGCCTGAATGATATTTTTTATTCGCTTATGCTATTCTTCGATCAATTCCTAATAAATTAGGAGGGGTTTTAGGCCTAGCAGGGTCTGTACTTGTATTGTTTATTTTACCTTTTACTCACCAAAGTAAATTCCGATCCACCGCCTTCTACCCTCTTAATCAAATTTCTTTTTGATCATTCATTGGCATTTTTTTTATTTTAACTTGAATTGGTAGGTGCCCCGTAGAAGCTCCTTATGAACAAATTGGCCAAGTATTTACTGCACTATATTTTATATATTTTGTTATTAACCCATTAATCCAGATATTATGGGATAAAATTTTAGACTATTAGAAATAAAGTTATTTCCTGGGGACGGTTTGTCTTGAAAACAAACTTAAAGTGTTCGATTCACTTAGTAGCTTGACTAATAGCAATAAGAATATATAAATTTCACTTTTGGCTTACAAGACCAATGCTCTTTTTAAGCTATTATTGCTATGGAATGAGAACATTTTATTTAAGTTTACTTAGAACACTTGGCGTTTTTATAGGTTTATTAACATTATCGCTTCAATATAAACATTTGTTAAGAATTTTATTAAGGCTTGAAGCTATTACAATAAATTTATTTATTTTAATATTTTGTGTTTCAAATAATATTACATTAAGAGGCCAAACCTCATTAATTTTAATTACGTTAGGAGCCTGTGAAGCAAGCCTAGGACTCGCTATTTTAGTTGCTATTATTCGAAGTGAAGGAAATGACTACGTATCAAGATTCTCTACTCATAAATGTTAGGGCTATCGTTAATAAGTTTTACATTTTTATTATTGCCTTTAAGAAGTGCTTCATGGTACCAGAAAACCTGATCACTTGCTTTAGGGAGTTTGCTTTCTATAATTCACTTATTTAACCCATTTTTTGGGTATGAGAGCATTAATTCTTTAATAACTTATGACTCAATATCTAGGATCTTAATTTCCCTTACTTTATGGATCTCCCTGATAATAATCTTAGCGAGCCAACAAAGAGTAAAAATTGCAAATAATAATAGTAACATATTTTCCTTTTTTGTTTTAGTTTTAAATCTAATTTTATTAATCACTTTTATCTCTTCAAGAAGTCTTTTATTCTATTTTATATTTGAAGCTTCGTTAATCCCGACACTATTTTTGATTTTAGGTTGAGGCTACCAGCCTGAACGCCTACAAGCTGGCATGTATATAATAATTTATACAGTAGCAGCCTCTTTACCTTTGCTCTTTACAGTTCTCTGAGCCTCTCAAAAATTAATATCCAGAGAAATACTTATAGTTAATATATTACGAATTTATGTGACAAATACCGATAGAATTTGGGCATGGAATTTACTTGTCTTTCTTATTTTTACTGCTTTCCTAGTTAAGCTTCCTATATTTATAGTCCATCTTTGACTTCCTAAAGCACATGTAGAGGCTCCTGTAGCCGGATCCATAGTCTTAGCTGCAATTTTACTTAAACTCGGGGGCTATGGAATTTTACGGTTCTATCAATACTTAAATTTCATTTCTCTCCAAACCTTGATTATCATTTTTTCACTAGCTATTTGAGGAGGGGTTTTAACCAGAATCATTTGTTTTCGGCAGATTGACCTAAAATCCTTAATTGCCTACTCTTCTATTGGACATATGTCTTTAATACTCGCAGGTGCCTTCTCAAACACATCTTGAGGCTGAGCTGGTGCCCTAGTACTTATGCTATCTCACGGATTTTGTTCTTCTGCCCTTTTTGCCTTAGCAAATTACACTTACGAGAAAACCCATACCCGTAGGCTGTTTTTAAGTAAAGGAATATTAATACTCTTACCTTTTTTAACTATATGATGGTTTTTATTTTGTGTAATAAACATGGCGGCTCCCCCAAGCATTAACTTACTTGGTGAAATCATAATTTTTCCCTCCACTATCTTTAGTTCAAGCTATTTCTTAATCCCCTTAGGATTAATGAGATTTCTAGCAGCTTTATATAGAATGTACTTATTTACTGCAATTCAGCACGGTGGTAGTCCTAAGTTTATTAAGCCATTTAATCAGTTTAAATCTCCTGGGTTTTTATTATTATTTTTACACTGGATTCCTGGAAACATACTAATTTTAAAAAGAGAACTAGTTTTTATATGAATTTGTCAAGTTAGTTTAAAGCTAAAACATCAGCCTGTGGATTTGAAAATGAAATTATAATCTCACTTGACCATGTTTACAAAATTAAAGTCTTCTTCTATTAGCTCTCTTCTTCTTCTTATATATAGAGTTTTCTTGTTACCTATAACAATTATGTTTATTATATTTGAACAGAGAATTATCCTTGAATGAAGAATTATCCAAGTAAGATCGTGTATCATAACTTTTATAGTTATTCTAGATCCTGTAAGATTAAGGTTTAGTAATGTGGTTTGTTTAATTTCAGGCTGCGTAATAATATTTTCATCTAGTTACATAGCTCATGACCCCTTTTTAAAACGATTCACTTGATTAGTAATGCTATTTGTTATATCTATAAATTTATTGGTTTTTATCCCTAGTTTGCCGGCCTTATTACTTGGCTGAGATGGGTTAGGAATTGTATCTTTTGTATTAGTAATTTATTATCAAAACATAAAATCCTTAGGAGCTGGGATACTGACAGTTTTAGCAAATCGGATTGGGGATGTAATAATCCTTATTTCAATTGGTCTACTTGTATTACAAGGACATTGGTCAGTTGTTTCAATATGGGACTTTCACTTAATAAGCTGAGTGGGGCTCGCTATTACTCTAGCAGCTATAACAAAAAGAGCTCAAATCCCATTTTCTAGTTGACTCCCGGCAGCTATAGCTGCCCCTACCCCCGTCTCAGCTTTAGTTCATTCTTCAACACTTGTTACAGCAGGGATCTTCTTAATTATTCGATTTTTTCCCTTTTTAAGAACAATTCCTGGATTTCAAGCAACCTTGCTCTTCTTTTCTGTCTTAACTCTTCTGATAGCCGGAATTGGAGCAAACTATGAAAATGACTTAAAGAAAATTATTGCTCTTTCCACTTTAAGCCAGCTTGGAGTAATGATAATAAGTTTAGGAATAGGAATACCCTATTTAGCGCTATTTCATCTCTATACTCATGCGTTATTTAAAGCCCTTTTATTTTTGTGTGCAGGAATAATTATTCATAATAGAGCAAATACCCAAGATATTCGCCATATGGGATTGTTATTTTCACAAGCCCCTCTTACTATTAGCTGTATAAATATTGCAAACCTATCATTATGTGGTGCCCCATTCTTAAGAGGATTTTATTCTAAAGATTTAATTTTAGAAGTTTCTCTTAACAGCCCTACTAACTTTCTTATAATCCTCTTAATTTTTTTGGCTACAGGCATGACAGCAGCATATTCTTTACGCCTTTCATTTTGCTCCCTCTGAAGTTATATAAAAAATTCAACCTATCACAGAAAACAAGAGTTTGACCCCTATGTAAATTGGGCAGTAACTGTTCTTACAATTGCAGCTATTGTAGCAGGATTTATGCTCCAAAATATTTTTTTAGATTTCAATCCCACTCCTTTCATCCTTCCCACATATTTAAAATCTTTAACTATAGTAGTTATTTTCTTAGGCTTATTTATTGCATTTATGTCCTGAGATACTTCTTATCAAGAAAAAAATATAAATAAAATTAAATTCTTTTTCTCTACAATATGATTTTTAGCTCCTATCTCTTCCCAGCCCATAACTAAATTTTCAATATTAATAGGAACTAATCTAATAAAATCTATTGATATAGGTTGACTAGAAATCCTGGGAGGACAAGGAAGGGCTTTTGTAGCAAGAAATCTATCTGGACTAAACCAAAAAACTCAGATCAAAACATTTAATTTTTTTATTATACTAATTCTATTTTCAGTAGTGATCTTTTCTCAAATTTAAGCATTGATAGCTTAACTTAGAGCATAGCACTGAAGATGCTAGGGTGGCAATATCTGCCTCAAAGCAAGCCAGCGCTTGTCATCAAGGCGCTGGCCACACTTGGTGCCGAGCGAGGCAAAAAACTTGAAAACTTTGACCAAATAGGGCCAAAATTTTGGCTTTATGCTAGATTCCCCTTTCGAGTCGAGGCATAGAAAGACAGTAA